ATGGTTCTAGTAAACCAAAACCACCATTTTCTAGCTATTTGGCTTTAATCTTACCTTTACAAGACAAAAATGGAAGATCTAGTTACGATTGGAAATGCACTTATGTTTTTTATCTTCATCCATAGATCCTTTACTTATACTTATTAATTGGAAGATTTGATCCAATTTTTCAAAAATTATGCTTCGTGACTCTATAACCCTTTTATTCAATTTTAATTGAACTTTGGATACAAATCGTGATAATTTCTATTTTTCCTCAAATATGCTATTGAGAGGGAAAAGGATTAAACTCTTTTTAGGAAATAAAGTTTTTTTTTGATCGGAATATGAAAAACCCGAAAGACCCCTTAACTTTTTAAGTTATTAATTGAACGAATCGCACTTTTACCACTAAACTATACCCGCTTCATATTCATTATTATATATGAATATAACAAAGGAATGAGATGCTATCTTAATAGCATCAGACTCATTAAAACTTGAGCGTTGACACTTCATCCCCCCGGACCAGGGGTACTTGAAGGCGAAGTACAGAAAGTTTTTTAAAATAACCAAATTATACTCAAATTATAATAAAGCAAAAAGTCTCATTTTTTACTTGTTATAAGTTATTACTGACAGTCCCAAATTGAAGGAATTATTGAAGCTGGACTATAACCACGACGAATTCCTAATTTTTTTTTTCTTCCCCCATTTTAAAATTTGAACTTCAACTGACCGATTTTTGAATTTGAACTCGGATTAATTGGATCTCAAATGTTCAATATCCCTTGAACAAATAAAAGAGTTATGTTATAACATATGTGTGTTTCATTTTTGATATTATATTGTTTAATTTCTGTATGTGCTTTTTTCCAGTTAAATAATTAACTAAATTGATAAAAAAGACTCAAAATTCAAAATACTACTTAATACTAAATTCAAAATACTACTTAATACTAATTAATAAAAATAAAAATGTAAGAATTTGAATATTCTTACATTTTCATATACTATAGTATATTCTATAGTATTATCTTAATAATACTAAGAAATTACACTTGGAATGGAGATGAAAATTGTATTTTTTGTTACTTCAATAACTTCAATAACAAGTATCTTTGATTTGATATAATAAAAACAAAAAATGAAATCATTTGATCTATGAAATGATTGATTCATCAGAAGTAATGTAATAGCCCGGCCAGTACTTAACCAGGCCGGGGGAATAGACTTTTCTTACAAAATGAAAATCAAGGAAGTAAGGTTTTTTCTATATCTATTCTATTGAAGATAAGATATCTGTGTCGAATTATTACATTCTCTAAATTGAATTACTAATCAAATTAATAGCTCTCTTATCTAGTTTAATATAAATATATATATAGAATATATTTATATTACTATATTCATTACTGTTATTTTAGTCTTATATTAAGTATTCTAAATTAGAATTAGAATAAAATAAAGAAAAACGCGCTTTTTTCAGTTTAAATCCTTTTTACTTCGCCTGTCACATCACATAAAAAATTTGCAATTTGAATTGGGAGAGATGGCTGAGTGGACTAAAGCGGCAGATTGCTAATCCGTTGTACGAGTTATTTGTACCGAGGGTTCGAATCCCTCTCTCTCCGCTCTCCTCGATCGCTTCAGACTTTCAAAATATTTTTTTTTATTCCTCACGTCCAGGATTACGGCCCGGATCATTAGATAAGAATCCAAAGATGAAGAGAGAAACAAAAAATATTACTACTGTGTAAACAAAGAGTTTGAGAGTAAGCATTACACAATCTCCAAGATTTTTTTTGAAAAGGGAAATAGATTGCCTATTTTTTATCACATACACTATGTTGACATAACACCCCAAAAATATAAAAAAAAAAATGAAGTCTTTTCTTGAAAAAGGTAATTTTTACGAATTTTTTGTTTTTGTAATGTAATAATAATAAGAAAAGCAAGATTCTGATTCCTTCATTACCAAAAATACCAAAAATTTTTGGTCATATCCATTATTTGGTATTGTTCTTTAGAAAGTCCTTGTTTACTGGAAGGTCAGAACGAGGAAATAAGTTGATCAAAATTTATCACCACGCGGTTGGTTATTCAATATAATACAAGAATTTCTATTTTCGAATGGAGGGTTCATAATATAAAATTTATAAGATCTTATAAATTTTTAGAAAATTTGTTTCGGATAAATCATGAATTTTTCGGAGCATTAAAGATTTTATCGAAAACTTACAGCATGCCAAACAAAGGCTAAGAGCAAAAATAGTACAGGTATGACAGGCATAACATCTATGATAGGATTGAAAAAGGCATAAGCCTCGGGCAATTTGCCGAAGAAAAAACTACTCGAATAAAGGGTAGAATTAAGACAGATACAGATTAAACTAAAGATATTAAGCATAACAAACATTTCATTCTTGTAGATTAGAAAATTAGATTTTGATTGAGTTCTTTTTATGAGGGAAAAATTAAAAGGTGGGTCAAAAAACCTTCTTGTTCTTCGAACGCTCTCAAATCAAAAATCTTCCCTTTCATTCTCAAATGAGAATACAAGGAATTTGAGTTTCATACAATATCTTAATTGAATTTTATGGAATGATCAATCATTTTTTTCTATATTTCCATGTGTTGAATCCTAGCAGTAATATATTTCATATATATTTGAATTGGGATTGACGAACGACTAATACCAATATTAGTCTTTATTAGTATCGAAGATAAATTCGAAATCGAAATGGGGCGTGGCCAAGTGGTAAGGCAACGGGTTTTGGTCCCGTTATTCGGAGGTTCGAATCCTTCCGTCCCAGAGCGTCTACATGAGAAAGGAAAAATTCTTCTCTTTAACAAATTTCTCTTTAAGCTTGGAAATTTTTTTCTTTTATCGTTCGTCTTAATACTTCTAAACCGGTAAAAAAAAGTGATCTCACCTTTTGTTCTGATTTTTCTATAAAAATTAGACTTTTTTTATTTAGTTTCTCACAAATGCGATTGAGTGTACGGGTAGAAATAAAGATATTTCATTGAATTCTAAATTCAAAACAATTTTTGGGTATATCATTACCATTACTATTATTTAAATAGTCATATTGAAGTAAGTTACTTATGGAAACTCTTTGTTCCATGAAATGTGAATTCTCGCATTATGTAATTCATTATGTAATTCTGAATTGAAATAGAAAAAAAGATCCTTTTCTATTCAATTCCCCAACCCAAGGAAAGAAAGCCTAAAGAAAAGTGTGTATCTTACACACTGTACATGGAGACTAAAGATTACGTGGTTTTTGGTATGAATTTTTTGCTTTTATCGTTCGTCTTAAAACTTCTAAACCGGTAAAAAACCTATTTTTGAACCTGAAGTAAAACCAAATCTGTTTGTATAAAATGAACAAGCCCTGCCCTATGTATATATATTATTATTGTTGTATTTCAGCAACAGCAGCTCTTTGATTAAGTCAAAAGGGTTTGTGATTCTTTAAATATACATGATTACCCCCGGTAACAAATTTTCGTTGTATATGATGCATACGAAAAGATTAGATTCTTCTTATTCTTGATTCTAATTTTGTCTAAAGAAAGAATACCGAATTCAATTTTACTTTATACTTTACACGAGACCTTTTTTATTTCATACTCATGAAAACAAAAACTCTTTTTTTTTTATGAACCCGGGTACTCGAAGAAATTTGAAAAATCTATATTAGATATAGAGAAACTTATGACTTTTTCGAGTTATTGGAATAGCTTATATTTTGTTAATAACTGATTTTATTCCGGAATTGGAAAACCCATAGGGCCGTTCTTTTGAGTTTATTTGTTCGAGAAGAATTTTTTTCATAATTTAACATCCCGAATGATCTGTTGAAGATTTTAATTAGATTTAAGTAAATCCATTTATTTTTCTTTTTTATTTTTTAGAAATTTCTTTCACCCCATAGGATTAGGATAGAGGGGCGAAATAACTTAACTTTATAATATAAGACTTTTTCCAGATAATTATTTACCTCTCCATAGATACATACATAAAAAATATTATGTACCATTGAGCCAATGACTATTCATGATTCCATATTGAATCAATTCCATACCGGTTCAAAATAAAATTAAAATGAGAGGAATGTTATGGTAAAACTTCGTTTAAAACGATGTGGTAGAAAGCAACGTGCGACTTGAAGGACATAATTCACTGTGGATTCTTACATCCGCCATTTTCTATAGAAATGAAGATGCTCTTGAATCGACATAGTTTGTTCTGTTCCTGTTAGGAACCTAATTTGTATTGGGTTGGTAAATAGGAATAGTACATGATGGAGCTCGAGCAAAACGTATTGATTCATTTATCGGGGGGGCGAATCTAGGGTTAGTAACAATTAATAAATTAGACTACTTTGTAAGTATATCCTCAATATAGAAATTTCAATTTGAAATTGAAGGATTCAAATCCTAACAAGTTTGAAATAAAATCAAAAAAAAATTTTTATATTACATTACAAGGGAATAAATCGTTCATATTATCTTTCCATAGAAAGAAATAATAAAAAACAAAAGGTATGTTGCTGCCATTTTGAAAAAAGGGGGGTAAGGATCACCGAAGTAATATCTAAACCTAATGATTTTTAAAAGTAAAGAGAAAGAATTCCGGAACAAGGAAACACTATTTTCAATTGTCTCAATATTTTCTTTTTAGTATAATGATGGAGACTAAAAATAGATTCGAGACGAAACAAACAAAAGAGGTTAGAGACGACTCAAGAAATGCCTAAGGATTTATCTTCGGACTTTTTCAGAATTTCCCGACTTGAGTTATGAGTACGAATGATATTTCTTTTTTTCTTTATTTTTTTTTATGTAAGTAAGAACAAAAAAACTTAAATCATAGTCTAATTCATAAATTTTTTAATATATTTTACATTATATACAGAAATATTATAATCATTTTTTCTCGAGCCGTATGAGGAGAAAACCTCTTATACGTTTCTAGGGGGGGTTATTTATCTATATCTATCCCAATGAGCGATCTATCAAATCGTTGCAATTGATGTTCGATCCCGACGAGAAGGAAGAGATCTTCGAAAGGTGGGTTTTTATGATCCAATACAAAATCAAACTTATTTAAACGTTCCTGCTATTCGTTATTTCCTTGAAAAAGGTGCTCAACCTACAGGAACTGTTTATGATATTTTAAGAAAAGCAGAATTTTTAAAAGAAAAAGCTTCATAAATAAAAAAATTATAAAAAAGAAAGGTAACTAGTATACATTTGTAGGGTAATTATTTACTCACAATTTGATCTTTTCTTGTTCTTATTATGTTTTCTATTTATCATATTTCTTGTTGTGCCAATCCAACACAAATCCTTATTTTATGTAATTTTTTTTTTTATTTCATTTTTTTTCTCAACAATTTATTCATATTGACAATGGTGTATCGAACAAATATAATTCGATCGTAGATAAATAGATCTGTTTATTTTGATCCTTATTTATTTATGGGTTTTTCCTTTACTTCATTCAAATTATGGGTTTGCCAAATTTACTGTTTGTTATACAAGATATATTTTTTTAACGAAAATCCAAAATTTTTATATTTTATAAAAAAAAAGGGGGGGGTGGTCTTTAAATGTGAATTTTTACATTTTTTTTATCTGTCTTTAATTTCATCCAATCCACTTTGCTATTTTGTTTAATTGATCATCCAATCTTTCCTTTATATTTCTTTTGAATTCAAAATTCAATGTTTTTACGTAATTGTATAGTTCAATTCCATTTTTTCCGCTTGTATATACGTATTTATCTGGGTTGCTAACTCAATGGTAGAGTACTCGGCTTTTAAGTGCGATTATGGTTTTTTACACATTTGGATGAAGTAACGAATTCGTCCAGACTTTTGGTAGAGTCTATAAGACCACGACTGATCCTGAAAGGTAATGGACGGAAAAAATCGCATGTCGTAATAAAATAATAAGAAAAAATGGAATTGGATTTGAATTTTGTGAATTTATTATTATATTATATTCACAGTTAGAGTTTGGTCTAGTGAATAAATGGATAGAGCTCTATGGTTCTAATTCTGGTAAAAAAAAAAAGCAACGAGCTTCTATTCTTAATTTGAATAATTTCCCGATCTAATTAAACGTTAAAAATAACTTAGTGCCTGATGTGGGGAAGGGGTTTCCTGTGAATGGACCTTTGATTCTTTTTTTTAAGAATAAAAAAAAATCCTAATTATTTTCTATTATGGATTGGAAACTAATGTGTAGAAGAAACAGTATACTGACAAAAAAAAAATATTTCCAAAGTCAAAAGAGCGATCGGGTTGCAAAAATAAAAGATTTTTTATCCTCTGAGAATTTAATAGAACGAAGATAAACTCATTGGCCCATTGGATAGAAGGGGAAAGTAAAAAGATCTATTGATTGGATTCTTCCAGGGTATATATTTTTTTTTCATCTCTGTTCTGACCGTATTGCACTATGTATAATTTGATAATACAAGAAATACCTATTGTTTCTGGTTCAAGTAGAAATTGAAGTCAATGGAAGAATTACAAGGATATTTAGAAAAAGATAGATCTTGGCAACAATATTTCCTATATCCGTTACTGTTTCAGGAGTATATTTATGCACTTGCTCATGATCATGGTTTAAATGGTTTGATTTTTTATGAACCCGTAGAAATTTTTGGTTATGATAATAAATCTAGTTTATCACTTGTAAAACGTTTAATTACTCGAATCTATCAAAAGAATTCTTTAATTTCTTCGGTTAATTATTCTAACCAAAATTTACTTGTTGGGCACACCCACAAAAATTTTTTTTATTCTCATTTTTATTCTCAAATTATATCAGAAAGTTTTGCAATTATTGTGGAAATTCCATTTTCCTTGCGATTAGTATCTTATTTAGAAAAAAAAGAAATACCAAAATATCATAATTTACGATCAATTCATTCAATTTTTCCTTTTTTAGAGGACAAATTATTGCATTTAAATTATGTTTTAGATATACTAATACCTCATCCCATCCATATGGAAATCTTGGTTCAAATCCTTCAGTGCTGGATTCAAGATGTTCCCTTTTTACATTTATTGCAATTCTTTCTTCACGAATACCATAATTGGAATAATTTCCCCATTACTCAGAAGAAATCTATTTATGTTTTTTCGAAAGAAAATAAAAGATTCTTTTGGTTCCTATACAATTCTTATGTATTTGAGTGCGAAATTTTATTAGTGCTTATTCGTAAACAATCTTCTTATTTACGACTAACTTCTTTTAGAACTTTTATTGAGCGAATCCATTTCTATGGAAAAATAGAACATCCTCAAATCGAATATTTTTTAGTAGTATGTCGTAACTATTTTCATAGAACTCTGTGGTTCTTCAAAGATCCTTTCGTACATTATGTTCGATATCAAGGAAAAGCAATTCTTGCTTCAAAGGGGACTCATTTTCTGATGAAGAAATGGAAATATCATTTTGTCAATTTTTGGCAATATTATTTTCACTTTTGGTCTC